GTAGTTCCTTTCCTGCTAACAAATTGATGGAGTATTCTATAACTTTGATTTGTGTTTCTTCGAAGTAATATTAACACCTTTTCAAATTCCTGTATAGTCTTTCTCAGTTTATCCACAGACTATATCTCATTTCTTTCTATATACCCTCTTCCCAATATTCTTATGCATCCAACAGGAGTTGAACCTGTGAATTCGCCAATTATGAGTTGGGTGCTTTAACCGTTCAGCCATGGATGCTAAAGTACGTCTTTACAGTATTCTATAGATAAAATATTCTATCTAGATAGTTATTAAAGGAATCTTAGTAGGAATAGTATGGTTGAAATACGATTGTAAAAATAATAATTGTTTCTTATCATGTTTCTTTCTCATTTGATGGGATAAAAATATCTTTCACGTTCAAGCTTCATGAGGATGAGACAATAGAGGGAGAAAGGAGAAAAAAGGATCGATAAATAATATGATGTATCTAATATAGCAAATGTACCATTTCCTCACAGAAGAAAAGTAGAGAGAAAAAAAAGAATACTTCTTCTTTTTTTTTCTCTCTACTTTTCTTTCTCTCTAAAGGACTAAACCATTCAATTTCTCTTTATCCCTTCAAGTTTTCAGTCCCGGCTGTATAGCAGTACCAAAGACTTTGCATCTTCTACTAGATGGAGAAATATTTACGGTCCCAGCTCAGCTATCTAGTAGTCGTATCGAAAATAATATTTCTAATCTCAGCTATCTAGCGACAATAATTAAATATTTGAAGTCTTTATTTATTAAAGAGTTAAAGTCTTTATCGAAGGATTTACAGTCCCGAAATAAAGACGTTAAAGTCTTTATATGTCAAAAATTTCTTATTTTTCACATATTCATTCAAGTTATTCATCGATATCTAGTAAATAGGCCTTATTCGGAACTTATCAACGTCCATAAATATATGGTAAAAAGGTCTCGGAACTTGTCAACGTCCATAAATATATAGTAAAAAGGTCTCGGAACTTATCAACGTCCATCGATATGGAGTAAAAGATTTCTCATCCTTTACTTCTTGAAAAAAGACACCTATATAGTCAAAGATTTCCAATCTTTGACTTGTTAGGCATCTATAGCGTCTATATAGTCAAAGATTTCCAATCTTTGACTTGTTAGACGTAGTAATAGATGAAGTACTAGAGAAAATAGTCATTATCCTCTACTTCTTAGAATTATCCTCTATTTCTTATAAAGGTAAGAAATGAAATAATAAAGAAAAGAGTCGTTATCCTCTATTTCATGTAAAGTTATTATCCTCTATTTCTTGTAAAGGTAATAAATAGAACAGAATCGTTATACTCTATTTCATGTAAATTCTCCATCCATATAGATCAAAGATTTTGTGTCTTTTACTTGTTAACAAGATGTCTATATAGATAGATGTAACGACTCATTCTATGGTAACGACTCATTCTATGATAACGGCTCATTCTATGGTAACGCTTCATTCTAACGCTTCATTCTAACGCCTCATTCCAACGACTCATTCTATGATAACGCCTCATTCTAACGCCTCGTTCCAACGATTCATTCCAACGACTCATTCTATGATAACGCTTCATTCCAACGATTCATTCCAACGATTCATTCCAACGACTCATTCYAACGAYTSATTCTATGATAACGCCTCATTCTATGTCAAACATTTCTTATTTCTCACACATTCATTCAAGCAAGTCCTCTATTTCGTTCAAGCAAGTCCTCTATATAGAGGGAGAAAAAAGATTTCTTATCCTTTACGTCTTAAAGATTTCTTATCCTTTACTTCTTGAAGAAGAAGTTCTCTATATAGAGAAAAGATTTCAAATCATTTTACTTATTCCATATAAAATTGGCTTTTATTTTTATATAGAAAGAATTTTATATAGAAAGAAAATAAAGTAATTTCGATTTCTTTGCCTGAAGGAGATTCTTGTAATCTCCTGCCTTGAAGAGGATTCGAACCTCTATGCCGTATAGCACAAGATTTTGAAACTTGCGTGTCTACCATTTCACCATCAAGGCTTATCAGGATTTATCATACATATTCTATCGGTATTCTAATACATCCAATCCATCGATGTCAAGTCAACTTGATTGTTCTAATCTGATTCGAACAAATCCAATCCATCGGTGGCAACAGCAATCCATCGATGGCAACAGCTAGTTGATCCTTCTAATTYGATTATAACARATTCAATCATCGATGTCAAGTCAACTTGATTGTTCYAATTTGATTGTAACAAATCCAATCCATCGGTGGCAACAGCTAGTTGTCGATGGCAACAGCTAGTTGACTGTTCTGATCTGGTTATAACAAATTCAATCCATTGATGGCAATCACTAGTTGATTGTTCTAATCCAATCTTCTAATCCGAAATTGGAACAAATCGAATCCCTGACTCAAAAATCGAATCCATTGATGTCAACCACTAGTTGATTCTTCTAATATTATTCTATTAGATTCAATCCATCGATGTCAACCACTAGTTGATTCTTCTGATTTCATCATAGCAAATTGGATCCATCGGTAGCAACCACTAGAATCCATCGATAGCAACCACTAGTTGATTGTTCTATTCTTATTATAACACATCGAATTCATCGATGGCAACCACTAGTTGATTCTTCTGATCCAATTAGAGCAAATCCAATTCACTTATGTAATTCACTTATGTCAAGATCCTTTTGATTGTTTCAATTCTAATCGTTTGAATTCTATTAGATCGAATCCATCGACGGCAACCACAAAATTGATTGTTCTATTATTATTATAACACATCGAATCCACTGATGGCAACCACTACTTGATTCTTCGAATCCAGATTGTTCTAATCTAATTCTATTATATCCAATACACTGATGTTAAAAGCTCTTTGAGTGTTCTAATCGAAGAGTATCACATCTAAGACATTGTGTCAATAGCTAGTAACAAGTTTGATTACTCCAATCTATTTGGAGTACTTCAATTTCATTGTATTACATTCAATATACTTATGTCAACAGCTAATAACAGGTTTTAGAACAAGCTTTAGCTTCCTATTAGTTCAGCTTCTTCTTGGTACAAAATATTCTATCTCCTAGAATCTTCTATCTTCTATTAGTACAGAATCACATTCAAGACACTTTGTCAATAGCTACTAACAATCTTTAGCCCTCTACTAGTAGTAGAGCATATCTAATATACTTTGTCAATAGCTACTAACAGCTACTAACAATTTCTAGCCCTCGATTAGTAACAATCTTTAGCCCTCTATTGATGGAATAAGCTTTAGCCCTCTTAGCCCTCTATTGGTGGAATAGCATATCCAATATACTTTGTCAATAGCTACTAACAATCTTGAGTATTCTACTCAATTAATAATAGATCCAAGAACCTTTGTCAAGAGCTAAATAGATTATTGGATTGAAACTGGAATCGATTAAGAAATGAGCTAATAAGTGATGTTGTTATAGTATCGGAAACAACAATTCCGATTCGATGTTAACTCTTCCTAAAACAAATACTTCTATCTCTGATTGGAGATAGAAGTATTTATTCCGCAATTCAAAGAATATTCTCTTCTTGTGAGATTGATGATATCAAAATCAACTTATTTAAGAATCTCTTTCTATGAATATTCAATGAATGAGAAGAGCTTTATTTAAAAGAAAGTATTCTGTGCGATTGCAATAATAGGATTTATTAATATCCCTGGTAGAGTAGATGCTAYTACACATATAATCATAGTGATCTCGATAGAACTCTTTGGGATTAGAGCATACGACGAAACCTTATAATTCTGTATATAAATAGTTAATTGTCTGTTTTGTTTAGTAAATAATAACTTAATTATTTTTAAGTAGTAATACATAGAAATAACGCTTGTAGAAGGTGCTGTTGAAACCAAAAAATATAAACCTGCTTTCCATCCACACCAGAATAAATAGAGTTTTCCGAAAAAACCTGATAGCGGAGGTATGCCACCTAGAGATAGTAGACATAGCACTAAAGAGAGAGTTAAGAGAGGATCTTTTGTAGATAATCCCGCATAATCTCGAATATTATCAGTTCCTGTACGCAAACCGAATAAGGTAATACAAGCAAAAGTCCCTAGATTCATAAATATATAAATTAGCGTGTAAGTTATCATACTCGCATATCCATTATTGGATTCTGCAGCAATTACTCCAATAATAATATATCCAATCTGACTTATAGAAGAATATGCAAGCATACGTTTCATGCTTATTTGAGTGACAGCAATTAAATTTCCCAATATCATGCTAAGAATAGCTAATATTTCCAGAAGCAGATGCCATTCAGTTGATGAAGAAGGAAATAGAATATTGAAAAGTCGAGTAGCTAAAGCTAAAGCAGCTACTTTCGAAGTCACGGAAAAAAAAGCAACAACTGGAGTGGGGGAGTTAGAGTCGAAAAGAAGATTACTCAATCTTTTCTCTCATTCAAAACCGTGCATGAAACTCTCATTTCACACGGCTCCTAAGTAAAAAAGAGTTTATACGATCATCTCTTTTATAACCTTCCTCGCGTGTGTATAAGATTGAATCTATTCAAAATTATTAGAATCTTTAACTTTTCGAGGAATCCTTTATCAGTAGTCTTTATGAAAATCTATTACTTGTTTAATCATTATAGTCTTTTCCTCCAAAATCGGAAAAAGAAGATTAAATAAGAAAACCATCTGAGTTTATTCGTTTTTAATAGACATGAGATTATTATTTTAGGGTGATCTCTTTGTTGACGGATGCTTCTGCTACACTCGTAGTCTTTGAAGGATTAAAACTAACTACTTAGCATCTTACAAAAGTTATTAAAAATAATATTTTTATACGTCATTTGTTTGATCTTTGCAAAAACTACCCTTAATAACTAACTTATAAAGAGATCTTTTTGTTATTCCAAAATCGATCTTCTTTCTTGACTTTGCTTTACCCTAATCATTAAACAAAGATCTTACAAGAATCTTTAGTAAAAGTTATTTAGTAATCCGAGTGAGGATATAAAGTGTTCTCTTCTTTCTCCACATGTCTATAAAGTACCTCAAAAAGTAGATTAACGATCTATTCAATAATCTATTACAGATCTAAGGATTTCTTGAACGAATCACACTCCTTCATATACATCGGGAGTCCATTGATGAAAAGGAACTAACGAGAGTTTGAATCCAACTCCTACAAGAAGAAATATCATTGAGATAAACATCCCTGTAGAATTATACATTTGTGTGGTTAGAAGTCCATTGACTATCCTTTGAAGTTGAATCTCTCCTCCAGACAATCCGTATAGCAAGGAAAAACCATAAACCAAGATAGAAGAACTTGCTCCACCCATAAGTAAATATTTCATGGTAGCTTCATTAGACCGTACATCTTTCTTTGTATATCCAGATAATAGATAAGATGATAATCCTAAACATTCTAAAGCTACAAAAATAGTTACTAAATCATTTGCACAGCATAAAAACATTCCTCCTAAAGTCGCTGTTAATATGAATAATAAAAATTCTGTTGAGGACGTCTTTGTACATTGTATGTAGTCGATAGATAATGGAATACATAATAATGAACAAATTAAAATAAATAGTCTAAATATATTGTTAAAACTGTTTATTTGAAAAGTCTCAAAAAAAGTCAATACAGGTTCTTCTTTCCATTGAAATAATAAGATTACTATACTGGTAACTAAAGCTGTTAATGATACTAGATAGAGCCAAGGTGTATTTTTTTTGTCGGATATTAAATCAATAATGATAGTAACAATTAGGCTAAGAATTAAAATACATTCTGGCAGAATGGAATTACCATATAGGAGAAACAAATTAAAATCTTTCATAAGAGAAATTCGAGATAAATTGAGAGAGAAAGTAATCATTTTTCGATATGTTCGTTCGAGAAGGCATAAGTAATTTATTAAGATATTTGGTCATTTTCCAAAATTATTAGAAACCTATACTATTATTCTATTCTGGACAATTATTTTCTCGATCTTTTTACAATAACTATATATATAGTAATAATATATTAGATATTCTATATCGGATGTTTCAATATATTCTGAGAAAGGGATATTTAAGGTCTTTTCTTCTTCCGATTTCTCAGATTCTCTCTTTGTTCTTATTACAAAATTTCTCTTTCAGAATTCTAGTCTTTATTCTCAAGATAATTAAATAGATTATATCATTAATTATTAGATTCAACTAAAAACGTTCTATAGAACATTTTTAGTTGAATCTAATAATTAACGAAAATGTGCAAAAGCTTTATTGGCTTCTGCCATTCTATGAGTTTCTTCCTTCTTACGTACAGCACTGCCGTTATTCTTAGCAGCATCCATTAACTCATAACTCAATTTTAAAGCCATACTTCGACCTGGACGTTTTCGAGATGCTCCTAATAACCACCGAATAGCAAGTGCTTTTCCTTGTGCAGGTATTATCTCAACGGGAACTTGATAAGTTGATCCACCTACACGTCTTGCCTTTACTGTTACGTTCGGAGTTACTCTGCGTACTGCTTGTCGTAAAACAGATAGTGGATTCTTTTGCGTCTTTTGCTTAATCTGCTTCATAGCTTGATAAAGAATTCGATAAGCCAATGATTTTTTACCGTCTCTAAGAAGACGGTTAACCAACATGTTAACTAATCGATTACGATAAATTGGATCTGATTTTGCAGTTTCTCCCGCTGCAGTACTTCGACGTGACATGAGTTTGAAAAGGTATTCTATTTGATTTTTGAATCACTATTTAATGATTTATTTTGGCTTTTTCACCCCATATTGTAGGGTGGATCTTTTAGATTCTAAGAGATCTCCCTCCAAACCGTACATACGACTTTCATCGAATACGGCTTTCCATATGATTCTACATCGATAGAATATTTTCTCTCTATCCTTGGAGAAGATCATATTTACTCATTAAATATTGAGTATCCGTTTCCCTTTATTCTTCCAGATATTTCTTTCGATAAAAGGAAATCTTGTATTTTATATATCTTCACAACAATAGTCTTTAGGTTC